ATCGATTTGAAAATGCTATACGAAATGAAATGTCACAATATTTTTTTTATACATGCCCAAGTGATGGAAAACAAACCATATCTTTTACATATCCACCTAGTTTATCTACTTTTGCGGAACTGATAGACAAAAAAATGTCGTTGTATACACCAGAAAAATTCTCCCATAAAGACCAGTATGATTATTGGGTTTATACCAATGAACAAAAAAAGGACAACTTGAGTAATGAATTGATAAGTCGAACAAAAGCTCTAGAAAAAGAAAAGGAATTTCTTGATCGAGATATGCTCGAAAAAAGGACCAGATTATGCAATGATGAAAATGAACACGAATACTTGCCCAAAACGTATGACCCCTTTTTGAATGGACCATATCGTGGAACAATAAAAAAATTGTATTCACATACAACCATAAATGGTTTAATCCCTTCTACAGATCCGGAAAATCCCATGGAAATCCATTGGATAAATAAGATTTATGGACTACTTACTAATAATTCCAATTTATCTAGAAAATTGGCAGATCAAAAGAATCCGCTTGATAGGGAATCATTACTGAATTCTAGTGCGAAATCCTTATCTTCAATCAATGAATTTCGTTTTGAACCCACACCCAGTTTTAATTTGCAAAAATATTCTTTATTGACAGAAGAAACAAGAATGGCGTTCGAAACTCGAGCAAAATCTTTGAAATTTCTATTCGATGTAATTACAACTGATCCAAATGATCAAACAACTAGAAAAAAATCGATTGTAATAGACGAAATCAGTAAAAAGGTTTCTCGATGGTCGTACAAATTGAGTGATGATTTGGAGGAAGAGGAGGAAGAAAATGAGGAAGAACCCATAGAAGATCCAGAAATTCGTTCAAGAAAAGCCAAACGAGTAGTAATTTATACTGATAATGATCAGAATACCAATTCTATTGCTACTACAAATACTATTAATCCAGATACTAGTGATCAAGCGGAAGAGGTGGCTTTAATACGTTACTCGCAACAATCTGATTATCGTCGGGATATAATAAAAGGATCCATGCGTGCTCAAAGACGTAAAACAGTTATTTGGGAAATGTTTCAAGTAAATGCGCATTCCCCACTTTTCTTAGATCGAATAGACAAAACATTTTTTTTTTCTTCTTTTGATATCTATGAAATGATGAATCGAATTTTTAGGGATTCGGTCGAGAGAGAACCAGAATTGGAAATTTCATATTTTGAAGAGGAAGAGATAAGGGAAAGGGAGAAAAAAAACGAGGAGAAAAAAGAGGAAAATGAACGGATAGCAATATCAGAAACTTGGGATAGCATTATATTTGCTCAAACAATAAGAGGTTTAATGTTAGTATCCCAATCTTTTCTTAGAAAATACATTGTAATACCTTCATTGATAATAGCTAAAAATATGGGTCGTATGTTATTATTCCAATTCCCCGAATGGTATGAGGATTTGAAAGACTGGAATAGAGAAATGCATATTAAATGCACCTATAATGGTGTTCAATTATCAGAAACAGAATTTCCCAAAGATTGGTTAACAGACGGTATTCAGATAAAGATTCTATTTCCTTTCTCCCTGAAACCTTGGCGAAGATCAAAAATACGATCTCATCCTACAGATCAAATGAAAAAAAAAGGAAAAAAAGAGAATTTTTGTTTTTTAACAGTTTGGGGAATGGAAACGGAACTCCCTTTTGGAAGTCCCCGAAAAAGACCTTCCTTTTTTGAACCTATTTATAAAGAACTTGAAAAAAAAATAAGAAAAGCGAAAAAAAAAATTTTTATACTTCTAAAAGTTGCAAAAGAAAAAACAAGATGGATCACCAAAATAGTTCCTATTTTAAAACAAATAATGAAGGAAGTTGAAAAAGTAAACCCCATTTTAGGATTTGAATTGAGCAAGGTGCAAATATTTGAACCGGCTGAGAATAGAAAAGATTCAAAAATCAATAATACGATGATTCGTGAATCGACCATTCAAATCCAATCTATGAATTGGACAAATTATTCACTCATAGAAAAAAAAATGAACGATCTTTCGGATAGAACAATCACAATCAGGAATCAAATAGAAGAAATCACAAAAGACAAGAAAAAAGTAGTTCTAACTTGTGATGATCAAAGAGCGGAAGCAGAAAAACATATTGGACAGGTATTCAAAAGACAAAATATCCGATTAATACGTAAATCACATTATTTTATGAAATCTTTCATTGAAAATATATCTATAGATATCATGCTGTGCATGATTCATATTCCCAGAATAAATTTACAACTTTTCGTTGAATCAACAAAAAAAATTATCAATAAATCTATTTACAACGATGAAACAAATCAAGAAGGAATTGATGAAACAGATCAAAATACACTGAACTTTTTTTCCACTATAAAAAAGTCGTTTTCTAATACTAATCTTAATAATAATAATTCAACAATTTATTATGACTTATCTTCCTTGTCCCAAGCATATGTATTTTATAAATTATCACAAACCCAATTACTTAACAAGTATCACTTGAAATCTCTATTTCAATATCATATAACCTATCCTTTTATTAAGGATAAAATCAAGGCTTATTGTATGACACGAGAAATATTTGATTCCAAATCAAGACATAAGACAGTTGATAAGTCTGGAATGATTGAATGGAAAAACTGGTTAAAGGGTCATTATCAATACAATTTATCTCAGACCAAATGGGTTCGATTAGTACCACAAAAATGGCGAAATCGAATTTGTACGATTCGAAAAAAAGACTCACTTAAATTGGATTCATATAAAAAAGAAAAAGACCAATTAATTAATTACGTGAAACAAAATTACTATGCAGTGGATTCATTGAAAAGTAAAAAAGACAAATTAAAAAAACCCTACCGATATGATCTTTTATCACATGAATATCTTAATTATGGGGATAAGAAGGACTTATATATTTCTGGGTCAAGATTACAAGTAAACAGGGGTCAAAAAATCCCATATAATTTCAATACACTAAAACCCGAATCATTTTATGTATTGGTAAGTATAGCAATTAGTGATTATCGAGAAGAAGGATATATTATTGATACACATAAAAATCTAGATAGAAAATATTTTGATTGTCGAATTCTCTGTTTTTGTCTTAGAAAAAATATTGATATTGAGACCTGGGTCAATACACATATCTGTACCAAAATTGCGAAAAATACTAAGACTTACAAAAAAATTAAAAAAAAAGTGAAAAATAAAGAGATTTTTTCTCTTACGATTGATCACGAAATCAATCAATCCAATAAAAAAAAACACTTTTTTGATTGGATGGGAATGAATCAAGAAAGAGTTTATCGTACCGTAGCAAATCTAGAACCTTGGTTCTTCCCAGAATTTGTGCTACTTTTTGATACATATAAGATTAAACCATGGATTATACCAATAAAATTACTTCTTTTCAATTTTTCTATTTATGAAAATAAACGTCAAAGTAAAAACATCAACGTAAATAAAAAAAAATATCTTAAATTGGAAAATTCCAACCAACAAAAAAACGAACAAGAGGCCCAAGTAAATCTTGGAGCCGATCTACGAAACGAAAACAAAAAAAAATATATGGAAGAAGATTACGCGAGATCAGACATTAAAAAAGGTAAAAAGAAAAAACAATCAAAGAAAAGCAAGGAAGCGGAACTAGATTTTTTCCTGAAAAAATATTTCCTTTTTCAATTAAGATGGGATGACTCCTTGGATCAAAGAATGATCAATAATATCAAGGTATATTGTCTCTTACTTAGACTGCTAAATCCAAAGGAAATTGCTATATCCTCGATTCAAAGAGGAGAGATGCATCTGGATGTAATGCTGCTTCAGAAAGATCTAGCTCTTACACAATTGATAAAAAAAGGAATATTAATTATCGAACCAATTCGTCTATCTATGAAAAGAGATGGAAAATCCATTATCTATCAAACAATAAGTATTTCGTTGGTCGAGAAGAATAAGTACCAAACTCAAACTAATAGAAAATGCATAAAAGACAAATATGTTGATACGAATTATTTTGATAAATCCAGTACACGATATGGCAATATGGTTGTAAATGGAGACAAAAATTATTATGATTTCTTTGTTCCTGAACATATTATATCTCCTAGACGTCGTAGAGAATTGAGAATTTTAATTTGTCTCAATTCTTGTAATTGGAATGGTACGGATAGAAATCCATTATTTTGCAATGAAAACAACATAAGAAACTCTGGAAAATTTTTGAATGAGGACAAGTATCTTAATACGGATGTAAAAAAATTCATTAAATACAAATTTTATCTTTGGCCCAATTACCGATTAGAAGATTTAGCTTGTATGAATCGTTATTGGTTTGATACCAATAATGGCAGTCGTTTCAGTATGTCAAGGATACATATGTATCCACGATTTAGAATTACTTAATTGTATATTTTCGATATCATATCTGTATATCTATATCCCGTGAATCGCATAACATTTTCGGTATACGCGAAAACCAAAAGATATACGCATATGCTATATTAGATTATATTTCGGTAAATGATACTGATTTAATGGTATATCAATTCAATTGGATATAGGAATAAATAAATCAGTACAATCTTTTTAGATAGAAAGGAATTTTTGATTTCCTTAATGTAGAAAAGTATTATCCCTTTCTATCCAAATCAACTTTAAAATTTGATTTGGATAAAATAAAAAAGTAATATATGAATAAATCATGAATAAATCCAACTTTTGCTATACTAGATTAAAATAACTGACATATAATTATTATTTTTATTTTTCCTGATCGTAAAAATCCATGAAAAAGAAAGAAAAAAAGAGAATAATTTTTTTATGGTCAAAAATTCATTCATTTCAATCATTCCACAAGAAGAAAAAGACGAAAACAAGAACAAGGGTTCCGTTGAATTTCAAGTATTCAGTTTTACCAATAAGATACGGAGACTTACTTCACATTTGGAATTGCACAAAAAAGATTTTTTATCGCAAAGGGGTCTACGAAAAATTCTGGGAAAACGACAACGGTTATTAGCTTATTTGTCAAAGAAAAATAGAGTACGTTATAAGAAATTAATTGGTCAGTTGGATATTCGGGAGCCAAAAACTCGTTAATTTAATCGTTTGAATTTTTTAGTAGTATTCAATTTTTCATTTTGATGAGTCTCATTTTGAGGAATTCATGGAATAATGAATTAAGGAAAAAAAAGATATGACTGTACCAGTTACAAGAAAAGATCTCATGATAGTCAATATGGGTCCTCAGCACCCATCAATGCATGGTGTTCTTCGACTGATCGTTACTCTTGATGGTGAAGATGTTATTGACTGTGAACCTATATTGGGCTATTTACACAGAGGAATGGAAAAAATAGCGGAAAACCGAACAATTATACAATATCTACCTTATGTCACACGGTGGGATTATTTAGCTACTATGTTCACAGAGGCAATAACCGTAAATGCACCAGAACAATTGGAAAATGTTCAAGTACCTCAAAGAGCCAGCTACATCAGAGTGATTATGCTGGAATTGAGCCGTATAGCTTCTCATTTGTTATGGCTTGGACCTTTTATGGCGGATATTGGTGCACAAACTCCTTTTTTCTATATTTTCAGAGAAAGAGAAGTGCTATATGATCTATTCGAAGCCGCCACAGGTATGCGAATGATGCATAATTATTTCCGCATCGGAGGAGTAGCTGCTGATCTACCTTATGGATGGATAGATAAATGTTTAGATTTCTGCGATTATTCTTTAACAGGAGTTGTTGAATATGAAAAACTTATTACATTGAATCCCATTTTTTTGGAACGGGTTGAAGGAGTGGGCATTATTGGTAGAGAAGAAGCAGTAAATTGGGGTTTATCAGGACCGATGTTACGAGCTTCTGGAATTCCATGGGATCTTCGTAAAATTGATTATTATGAGTGTTACAATGAATTCGATTGGGAAGTCCAATGGCAAAAAGAAGGAGATTCATTAGCTCGTTATTTAGTACGAATCGGCGAAATGAGAGAATCCATAAAAATTATTCAGCAGGCTCTAGAAGGAATTCCTGGAGGACCCTATGAGAATTTAGAAGTCCGACGCTTTGCTAGAGCAAAGAATTCCGAATGGAATGATTTTGAATATAGATTTATTAGTAAAAAACCTTCACCCAATTTTGAATTGTCGAAACAAGAACTTTATGTAAGAGTGGAAGCACCAAAAGGAGAATTAGGAATTTATTTGATAGGAGATAATAGCGTTTTCCCTTGGAGATGGAAAATTCGTCCACCCGGTTTTATTAATTTGCAAATTCTTCCTCAGCTAGTTAAAAGAATGAAATTGGCTGATATCATGACGATATTAGGTAGTATAGATATCATTATGGGAGAAGTTGATCGTTGAAATGATAATTGATACAACAGAAGTACAAACTATCAATTCTTTTTCTACATCGGAATTTTTAAAAGAAATCTACGGACTGATATGGATTGTACCCATTTTGACTCTTATATTGGGAATCACAATAGGAGTACTAGTAATTGTGTGGTTAGAAAGAGAAATATCTGCAGCAATACAACAACGTATTGGGCCTGAATATGCTGGCCCGTTGGGAATTCTTCAAGCTCTAGCAGATGGGACTAAACTACTTTTTAAAGAGGATCTTCTCCCATCTCGAGGAGATATTCGTTTGTTTAGTGTCGGACCGTCTATAGCGGTCATATCAATTCTACTAAGTTATTTAGTAATTCCTTTTGGATATCGTCTTGTTTTAGCTGATCTCAGTATAGGTGTTTTTTTATGGATCGCCATTTCTAGTATTGCTCCTATTGGCCTTCTTATGTCAGGATATGGGTCGAATAATAAATATTCTTTTTCAGGTGGTCTACGAGCTGCTGCTCAATCTATTAGTTATGAAATACCATTAACTCTATGTGTGTTATCAATATCTCTACGTGTGATTCGTTGTAATATGAACTTTTACCTCTCTTCTGGAAAGAAAATCGAAATAAAAGAAAAACGAAAGAGGTTCAATGTATTGAATAGAAATTTGCATTTTTCTATTCAGCATTCGGGTTGCTGAGTTAAACCAGATAGTTATATGAGTGAAATAAAACAGCTTATAAGTTTGTAGTAAAGTAAGAAGAAAAAATCTCATTTCCTATGTACAAGAATAAAGTTGAAGTAAACATAAACAGTGTAAACTGTTTACCCCAAGATTGAGATTTTTGGATTAGTCATCATATCTTGAAGCGGGCACAAACAAAAGATCAACTGTATAGAGTTTCTACTACCTTCTTTTCTCGTATGGTATGTACTATACTAGGGATCAATCAAAAGTCAGTGGGCGGTTAGGAACACCAAGGTACGCAAAGGATTAGTAATGGAGATAATGCAAGGTATCAAAAAAGAGGTATTTATGCATAAATAGAATCATAATATAATAAGGACTTGAAATTGGTAGAAATGATCAAGTAGTACTTCCCTATGATTCCGATCTAGAGTATGCTCCTATTCACTGTTTAAAGAAATAACTATCAAAAACGAATTAATCCTTTAATTTTTTTTAAGCACCCTCCTCTGAGACAGAAGAATAGGAAAACAGAAATGGAATGCAATAATTGAATAAATAATAAAAAAACAATCTTTATTTATTCTTTCTTTCACTCATCCATATTCAGACATATGGAATTATTATCATGATTCGTGAACTAATTAAATGCCTACTTCTTTCCATTTATTAATTGATATAATAAGTATTTTATTGAAAGATTAAGTTATTACCCAACAAATAAAAATTTTCGTTATAAAGGATGAGATCAATTCGGAAGCTCCCTTTTTTTCTTATTCTAGCAGACAGAATTCCATTGGTCTAATTTAGGACTTTCCAATGTATCTTTATTCTATCTACCCTACCCCCAAACAAAGATGACGATAATAACGAACCAGTCCTTACATTTTTTGTGGCCATAGAGGAGCCGTATGAAGCTGAGGTCTCACGTACGGTTTTGGAATAGCGATGGAAACAGTGATGTTATTATCGACTATGATTATCTAACAGTTCAAGTACAGTTGATATAGTTGAAGCACAGTCAAAATATGGTTTTTGGGGATGGAATCTTTGGCGTCAGCCTATAGGGTTTATTGTTTTTATAATTTCTTCTTTAGCCGAATGTGAGAGATTGCCTTTTGATTTACCAGAAGCAGAGGAGGAATTAGTAGCAGGTTATCAAACCGAATATTCGGGTATAAAATATGGTTTATTTTATCTTGCTTCTTACCTAAATTTATTAGTTTCTTCATTATTTGTAACAGTTCTTTACTTAGGTGGGTGGAATTTATCTATTCCGTACATATCCATTCCTGAGCTTTTCGGAATAAATAAACTAGCAGGCATTTTTGGAATGACAATTGGTATCTTTATTACATTAGCTAAAGCTTATTTGTTTCTCTTCATTTCTATCACAACAAGATGGACTTTACCTAGGATGAGAATGGACCAATTATTAAATCTTGGATGGAAATTTCTTTTACCAATTTCTCTCGGTAATCTGTTATTAACAACTTCTTCCCAACTTGTTTCACTATAAATAACAGAATAAGCTAACAACCTTTTAGAGTCCTAACCTCTCTCAAACAAGAGAAAGAAACATCAATTTATTCAGGGATATCTCCAATATGTTCCCTATGGTAACTGGGTTCATGAATTATGGTCAACAAACAATACGAGCTGCAAGGTACATTGGTCAAAGTTTCATAATTACCTTATCCCACACAAATCGTTTACCTGTAACTATTCAATATCCTTATGAAAAATCAATCACATCAGAACGTTTCCGGGGTCGAATCCACTTTGAATTTGATAAATGTATTGCTTGTGAAGTATGTGTTCGTGTCTGCCCGATAGATTTACCCGTTGTAGATTGGAGATTTGAAAAAGATATTAAAAAGAAACAATTGCTTAATTATAGTATTGATTTCGGAGTTTGTATTTTTTGTGGTAACTGTGTCGAGTATTGTCCAACAAATTGTTTATCAATGACCGAAGAATATGAACTTTCGACTTATGATCGTCACGAATTGAATTATAATCAAATTGCTTTGGGTCGATTACCAATTTCAATAATTGGAGATTACACAATTCAAACAGTTATAAATTCGACTCAAAGCAAAATAGACAAAGATAAACCTTTTGATTCAAGAACGATTACCAATTACTAAGATTTGCTTTTTATATAAAATAAAGGATCCAAGTTTTTTATTTTGGTTAGTCAGTAATTACAAATAAAAACTAATAACTAGTGATTGCTGAGAATGACTGTTTGATTTAAACTGAGAATCCATTTTTTGTGATTTGATGATTTCGAAAGATACAATTTAAACTATTATTACAAATATTCTTTTCTTTTTTCTTTCGGATAAAATAAAAACCCGGGATTGGCCCTATAATTTTATGTATATCTACATTAATCCATATAAATATGGAATTCAATTATAAATTATAAATGTATCGTATACAATATTCTATACACAAAAAAATCGGGTAACCCCTTTTCCTTTCCTGGACCATTTAGTAAGGTCATGAAATATTTCAAGTTATTTATTTGCTATTTTATATATAATGGATTTACCTGGACCAATACATGATATTCTTGTGGTATTTTTGGGCTTAGTTCTTGTATTAGGGGGTCTCGGGGTAGTATTACTTACCAATCCAATTTATTCTGCCTTTTCATTGGGGTTGGTTCTTGTTTGTATATCCTTATTCTATATTTCATCGAACTCCGATTTTGTAGCTGCCGCACAGCTCCTTATTTATGTAGGAGCCATAAATGTCTTGATCATATTTGCTGTAATGTTCATGAATGGTTCAGAATATTCCACTGATTCCGATCTTTGGACCATTGGAGATGGGGGCACTTCCCTAATTTGTATAACTATTCTTTTTTCACTAATTACTACTATCCCAGATACGTCATGGTACGGAATTATTTGGACTACAAGATCAAACCAGATTATTGAACAGGACCTAATAAATAATGTTCAACAAATTGGCATTCATTTATCAACAGATTTTTATCTTCCGTTTGAACTTATTTCTATAATTCTTTTAGTTTCTTTGATAGGTGCAATTACTATGGCTCGGCAATAATAAATACTTTGAATAACGTAAAATTCTTAGAATTCCATTTTTGAATCTAAAAAATCAAATCGCACTTTTTAGTTAAATCTCTCTACCGCCAATACTTTAATTTTGTTGTGTAATTATTCAATTTTAATTAATTGAATCGATTGACTTGTTTTTCATATTGAAATGAATTGGTATTGATAAGGAGTTAATCAATGATGTTTGAGCATGTACTTTTTTTAAGTGTCTATTTATTTTCTATCGGTATCTATGGATTGATCACAAGTCGAAACATGGTTAGAGCACTTATGTGTCTTGAGCTTATACTAAATTCGGTTAATATAAATCTCGTAACATTTTCTGATATATTTGATAGTCGCCAATTAAAAGGAGATATTTTCTCAATCTTTATTATAGCCATTGCAGCTGCTGAAGCAGCTATTGGACTAGCTATTGTTTCGTCAATCCATCGTAACAGAAAATCAACTCGTATCAATCAATCGAATTTGTTGAATAATTAGTCAGAATCAATTATATATAATTATATAATAATCATATAACGAGAAGCACATAATAAAAATCATATTTGAAATACTATCTAAATTTCGAGAGTATTCGAAATTTAGATAGAAATTTAGATATTTAGATAAATATAGATAACTAAGTTAACTATCTAAAAATCAAATAAATAAAAATAAAAGTTAACTAAAATCAAAGTTAACGATATCTAATATATATATATCAAATAATATATATATAATAATATATTACTATATATATTATTTGAATTGAAGTTCTTGAATTGAATTTATTATATTCATATTGAAATAAATATGAATATTGAAATAAGGATGACCAACTTGTTGACCAATTTAAATTCAATATATGCAACTCGTATGATCATGATTGGTGAAACGCAAATCAAAGTCTCTTGGCCTTTTCTCATAAACAGATTAGATTAAGAAATCTATTGATTTTAAAATTTTGATAAACCACTGCTTCGTCTGGTGTCTACAATATACATATGATTCATTTATTATTAATGAATCAGTTACTATGTAAGTTGAATTTGTAATTGCACCAGATCGAAAATTTTTTATGTTAAAAACGAAAATTTCGAGATTCAATGTCACATTCAGTAAAAATTTATGATACATGTATAGGGTGTACTCAATGTGTACGAGCTTGCCCCACAGATGTATTGGAAATGATACCTTGGGACGGATGTAAAGCCAAGCAAATTGCTTCCGCGCCAAGAACCGAGGACTGTGTAGGTTGTAAGAGATGCGAATCCGCCTGCCCAACAGATTTTTTGAGTGTTCGTGTTTATTTAGGACCTGAAACAACTCGCAGTATGGCCCTATCTTATTGATACGTTATAAAAAACTTATTGATACGTTATAAAAAACTCTACTTGAATCATTTGATTCCTCTTTACCGACAAAAGCCCGTACTCGATAAAATTGATAATTTCGAGCACGGGTTTTTCTGGTCAAAACGTATCTTGTCTTTATCACGAGTGATTTTCCTTGGTTAACAATACTAGTTGTTTTGCCGATATTTGCGGGTTCCGCAATTTTCTTATTCCCTCATAGAGGGAATAAGATGTTTAGGTGGTATACTATATGTATATGCTTATTAGAACTCCTTCTAACGACTTACGCATTCTGTTATCATTTCCAATTGGATGATCCATTAATCCAATTGAAAGAAGATTATAAATGGATAGATGTTTTTGATTTCCACTGGAGACTGGGAATCGATGGAATTTCCATAGGACCCATTTTACTGACAGGATTTATCACTACTTTAGCAACTTTAGCGGCTTGGCCAATTACTCGAAATTCGCGGTTGTTCCATTTTCTGATGCTAGCAATGTACAGCGGTCAAATAGGATTATTTTCTTCTCGAGATCTTTTACTTTTTTTCATCATGTGGGAGTTCGAATTAATTCCTGTTTACTTACTTTTATCCATGTGGGGAGGAAAAAAACGTCTCTACTCGGCTACTAAGTTTATTTTGTACACTGCGGGGGGTTCCATTTTTTTCTTAATAGGTGTTCTAGGTATGGGTTTATATGGTTCCAATGAACCAACATTAGATTTTGAAAGATTAATTAATCAATCATATCCTGTGGCATTAGAAATAATATTTTATTTTGGCTTCCTTATTGCTTATGCTGTCAAATTACCAATTATACCCCTACATACATGGTTACCGGATACCCATGGAGAAGCACATTACAGTACATGTATGCTTTTAGCTGGAATCTTATTAAAAATGGGAGCATATGGATTGATTCGTATCAATATGGAATTATTACCCCATGCTCATTCTCTATTTTCTCCCTGGTTGGTGATAATAGGAACAATACAAATAATCTATGCAGCTTCAACTTCTCTGGGTCAACGCAATTTAAAAAAGAGAATAGCCTATTCCTCTGTATCTCATATGGGTTTCATAATTATAGGACTTAGTTCTATAACCGACATGGGGCTCAATGGAGCCATTTTACAAATGCTCTCTCATGGATTTATTGGTGCTGCACTTTTTTTCTTGGCGGGAACGAGTTGTGATAGAATGCGTCTTGTTTATCTCGAAGAAATGGGCGGTATATCGATCCCAATGCCAAAAATATTTACCATGTTCAGTAGCTTCTCAATGGCTTCGCTTGCATTACCAGGAATGAGTGGTTTTGTTGCAGAATTAGTAGTATTTTTTGGCCTAATTACTAGTCCAAAATATCTTTTAATGCCCAAAATGCTAATTACATTTGTAATGGCAATTGGAATGATATTAACTCCTATTTATTTATTATCGATGTTACGTCAGATGTTCTATGGATACAAGTTTTTTAATGTTCCAAACTCGAATTTTTTAGATTCTGGACCACGAGAACTATTTCTTTCAATCTGTATCTTTTTACCCGTAATAGGGATTGGTATTTATCCGGATTTCGTTCTCTCGTTATCAGTTGATAGGGTACAAGCTATCCTATCCTATTATTATCATAGATAGTTTTTCATTAATGAGATAGAAAGTCTTATAATTCTTTAGTTTTAAAATATTTCAACTAATTCGCTGTACTGTATAATGAAAACGCAAAATAAAGTGAATACGAATTGTAATTAGATGTATCTCTACTTTTCGAGAACCATGTGAATGATTTCGTGATTCAAATGGTTCTCGAAAAGTCATAAAAAGAACCTTTCCTTATATATGGAACGATGTTTTTATCTTATGTATTCTTCATGTACTTTATTCAATTAGATGTTAATGTAAATGAACCATAACTATGTAGACCTATTCCTAATAAATTGATACCAAAATAGCATATCCAAATTATAAGAAATCCTATAGAAGCCACAAGTGCCGAATTCGTGCCTTTCCAATTTTTATTTGTTCTAGTATGTAAATAAATCGCGAATATGGTCCACGTAATAAATGCCCAAGTTTCTTTGGGGTCCCAATTCCAATAGGACCCCCATGCCTCATTAGCCCATACTGCTCCACAAAGAATACCTATGGTTAAAAAGGTAAATCCTAGACTAATGACACGATAACTCCAATAATCCAAACGTTCAGTTAATTGATATTTGTAATAATTTAGAAATGCAGGAAACGAAGTATTTTTTAAAACACTTCTTTTTTCATTCAAATATGCAATCTCCCCCCAAAAAAATGACTTAATGAAGAAATTATTGCTTTTACAAAAAATATTGGTGTTTTTTCGAAATGTAATGACTAGAAGAGCGACTGATAATAACGATCCACATAAAAGAGCTGCATAGCTTAATAACATCATACTTACATGCATCATTAACCACTGAGATTGTAGAGCAGGTACTAATATTGCGGATTGATGCATTTCAGTTAAAAGACCCGACGTGGCAAAACCTTGAGTAAAAATGGTACTTGGTGCAGTTATTGTGCTTAAAAAATTTTTATGGTTCCGTATTTTTGGAATCATATGAATAATGGAGAAACTACATGAAAGGAAGATAACTGACTCGTATAAATTACTTAACGGAAAATGTCCCGAATAAATCCAACGCGAAACTAATAATCCTGTTATTGAGAAAAAAGTAGCTATCATCCCCCTTTCTGCCGAATCACGTAATCCGATAATTTCGTGGACTAATAAGGTCATCAAATGAATCGGAATCACTATTAAAATGATCGAAAAAGAAATATGACTTAATATATGTTCAAAAGTCGCAAATATCATAAAATAAAGTTCCATTACAGAATTGGAAATCGGGAATTGAATACATTTTAGGCTCTATTATATCTCTTTTCTTTTAGAGAATGCCGCCACTCGGACTCGAACCGAGATGCTTTAGCACTGCTTCCTAAGAGCAGCGTGTCTACCGATTTCACCATGGCGGCTTACTTGAAATAATAATAGTCAATTCATATTTAATCGTCGAGATTCCAGGATTCCATATAGTTCAGGAAACATTCGAATCGATAAATAAAGAATCATATAAATTCATATTTGAATCTTCACTTTAGTTATTATCGTTGTGAGTTTTTTAACAATAAACTTTCACGTACTAGAAACTCAATTCTCAAGAAACAGCTGGAACTCCAAAATTTTTTCCTGTTAAGGTATAAAACTAAGAATTGTAGTTTTTTCCATTTTTTCTTGTTTTTGATGATTTGTTTTTCATTTAGCTGGATTTCAGGGACTCAAAAGAAAAAAATGGATTGTTCAATGAACAAAATAAAATAACTAGGATTTCATATCTATCACAATTTCCGCACTAAATACAAACAATTTTTTATTTTTCTACTGATTTCCAGACCTTAGTATAATTTTTAATTTAAAGTACTAATACTCGTCATTGAAGCAGAGCATATAATTTAGAAAATCTAATATATTATAAGATTTACCAAAACAATTAAGTTTTTGCATAGGCATAGAAGAAAAAAGTTTGAATCTCTATTGCAATTATACTGTACTTTTCACAATAGAATAAAAAATATTTTTCTATTTTTCTATTGTGAAAAGTACATTGATAGGAAAAAACTACTTAGAAACCAGTATACAAAAACTCTTATTCGATATATCACCGTAGTTCGTTTTAACTAATATTGAGGAATTTAATAGAAAAAAACATATTAGTTAATGCAAATTATTCATCTTTTTTAAGATGAGGTTTTTGGGCTATGTTAATTGACATTATTCTGAGACTTTATTATTTGTTTGTCGCACAAAAAAACTTTTTGAATGCCCAGTGGAAACCGATTTCGCTAAAGAAAAAGCTTTTCCTGCAGCTAAAAATCCTTTTTTCTTCCAAATATTTCTACGAATACGTTTTTTTGACATAGAAGTACGTTTTTTTGGAACTGCCATTCAAAAAAAAGGGTTACTTATGTTTATCGTTGTATGTGAAAGACATGTATTGTTCAAACTAGATCTTATTTTTAGTTATTATCTATACTTATTCTATGTATGTCGCTAGTATGTCGATAATTTTTTTTATATAGACTTTTTATTTAATATACATTTTTTTACCTTAACATACAAATAGATAATACAAATATCTTTATGTATACATGTATACATGATATATACGTTACGTGGACATAACACATTACATATCGATATATAATAACATATATATAAATATAATATATACAAAGGAACAAAATAGAAGAAAAGAAAAAGAAATTAAGTTTAGAGTGTTATGTCCATAATGAAAATTAGAATTCGAACTAAACGACTAAACTAGTCGTTGATCTGTTAAACAAGACATTCTATTACTTAGGTAACATTAATCTTTTTTTATTTCAGTTCTATACGAAGTCAGGAGTATCAGAAGATTTCCGAGAACGAGAAGTTTTCCTTATAGAATTGGAATCCAATCAATTAATTACATAACAAGTTAGGTAATTATTCCACTCTAAAAAAAAAAGAAATTATAAAAACGAAATCTTTTTTTGGTCTAACTCTTTTTTCTTACTAGATTTACTAGAGTATATAATATGTTTATAAATTACCAAAATTATAAAATATAGCACTACATATTCTGTATTTTACTCAAAATTTTTCCTTAGTTAATAAAACCTTTACCTAGGTATTTGGTCAGATTATTTGTTTTGTTTGACCAACCAATTGTAAATTTTGGAATAGTTCAAATATATAAAAAAAAATAAGAGTAATTCAGAATTAATTTCTTGATTGATTTTTTTCATATCTTTTTTGGTGATTTATTTTATTATTTTTTTTTCGAAAGAGATAAGAATTGGTGAATCGGAAACAATTATCAATTGTAAGAAAAAAAGTGGCATTTCTTTTCTTATGGAACATACATATCAATATGCATGGATAATACCTTTTCTTCCACTTCCTGTTACTATGTCAATAGGAGTTGGACTTTTACTTATTCCGACAGCAACAAAAAAAATTCGTCGCATGTGGGCTTTTACTAGTATTTTATTCTTAAGTATAGCTATGGTATTTTCGGCCAATTTGTCTATTCAACAAATAAATGGAAGTTTTATATATCAATATATATGGTCTTGGACCATCAATAATGATCTTTCCTTAGAGTTCGGACACTTGATTGATCCACTTACTTCTATTATGTCAATATTAATTACTACGGTTGGAATCTTGGTTCTTATTTATAGTGACAATTATATGTCTCACGATCAAGGATATTTGAGATTTTTTGCTTATATGAGTTTTTTCAATACTTCTATGTTGGGATTGGTTACTAGTTCCAATTTGCTACAAATTTATATTTTTTGGGAACTTGTGGGAATGTGTTCGTATTTATTAATCGGGTTTTGGTTCACACGACCAACTGCAGCAAGTGCTTGTCAAAAAGCTTTTATAACTAATCGTGTAGGGGATTTTGGTTTATTATTAGGAATCTTAGGTTTTTATTGGATAACTGGTAGTTTCGAATTTCGCGATTTGTTCGAAATCACTAATAACTTAATCCATAATAATGGGATCAATTCCTTATTTGCTACTTTATGTGCTTCTTTATTATTTCTTGGTGCAGTTGCAAAATCCGCGCAATTTCCTCTTCACGTATGGTTACCTGATGCCATGGAAGGACCCACTCCTATTTCGGCTCTTATACATGCTGCTACTATGGTAGCAGCAGGCATTTTTCTTGTAGCTCGCCTTCTTCCTCTTTTCATAGCTATACCTTATATAATGAATTTCATTTCTTTAATAGGTGTAATAACACTACTTTTAGGGGCTACTTTAGCTCTTGCTCAAAGAGACATTAAAAGAAGCTTAGCTTATTCTACAATGTCTCAATTGGGTTATATTATGTTAGCTCTAGGTATAGGTTCTTATCGAGCTGCTTTATTCCATTTGATCACTCATGCCTATTCTAAAGCTTTATTGTTTTT